AAGTAACATTATTGTTTGATTCATATCAGCGGATAAACCAAGTTGTTCATTCATTCATTGAATGATAAATCACTACAAGTGAAGGAGATACACGATTTAAATAATGAAAAATCCAATATTTCAAAATTGTATCTAGAATGACTGGAAAGGTAGAAACAAGACCAGATAGAATTTGTTCATAATGAGCAAATCCAAAATCTTTGTAGACCAAACCAATCATTAGTTCCCAACTATGGGTTGAGTGGAATCCAATACATAAATCCGTTACTAAAAGAATAGAAAAAGCCTTTATTGTGTCGCTTAAGTTATATAGAAATTCCTGAATCCAAGAATTAACAATCACAAGTTCTTCATTACATATAATAGAATAGCCGCTTAGAGTAGCAAAACAGATTATATCCGCCGAAATCTGTAAAATCATATGGATATGCTCTTCATTTTTAATTTTCACCAATTGAATCATTTCTTTGTATATTTCTATATAAAGCTTTTGTATCTGTATTTCGGGGCACTCCTTTGTTATTTCGTCTAGCAGAAGTAGTTCTTCTAATTCTATTAATTTTTCTAGAATGCCCTTTTCTTGAATATCATTCAAAAAAGTTTCAGATTTCCTGCTATTCCACCAATTAGTAATCCAGGGTTCCAGACTTTTTTGAAATGAAAGAGAGAGCCACCAAGGTAAAAAAATTATAGATACAAGATATGGGAGCGAGGCTAATGCTTTCTTTTTTGACACTTTGAATCTATTCTTTGAATTGTTAATGAACCTACTTCATTTGTAAACTCCGTCTAATCCGATATTTATATGAAGCATGAGTTCGATAAAAAGGTATGGAACCTGTGGTTCTATTCTCTCTTTTTGGATTGTTTAGTCCTCATATCTATTTCTATATATAGATAAGCTAGAAGATATACATAAGGCTACTCTTTATTTTGAGTGAAGAAATGATTTAATATTGTTTGTTCCAGATAGATATCTCAATGGATCAAATCAACCCAATACCAATAATCTCTTTATTTGTTTCTTTCGATGAATGCTTGAAAGTGGACTTCACTTAAACATTAAATAAGTAATGAATCTTCTTTCCATTTCTAGACGAAAGAAATTCCCTTGGTAATCAATAATTGAAAAAATGTTTCATTAACCACCGACACCACAGGGGTATTTTAGGGGTATTTCTGACGATAAATATTGATGAAAAAATCCGAAATGGAAAGGGAAGCCGTAGAAAGTTGGATGTTTATGAGAGATCAAATCGTTTAGTTATCAAGGAGCATAAGAGAAAAATAAAGATCTTTTGAAAAAGGAGAGATATGAGAGATAATCCATATATATATATTATATATATAGTGTATTAATAGTGTATTAAAACGGCATATTAATTGAACATATTTTACTAAAAAAAAAGAAAAAGATGAATTCTGTACAGTATTCCGAAGGATTATGCTCTGATATGTATGATGAATACAATTCATGCTTATTTGAAATATAAGATAAGGATAATATAAATAATAAAATAATATAAGCCTCAAAATAGAGTTTTCTATTATGCATAAAAATCCCTTGTTGAAAAAGGCGTCTTCTTATGATTTTTTTATATACGTTCGTTTATTTTATTCTATAGGTCACGGCGGTATTACTAATGGAACAGGAAAAATAGAATCGAACCCGATTTGCCCTAATAAACAAAGGGATCCCGGACCTATTCAAAAAAGATATTACCGAGCTCCTTTGCCCATACTGAAAAAAATGCATTTTAATTCATTTCAAAATACTTCAATTGGTACGCGCAAAAAATAGGCCGATTCCGCAGCTTTTTGTTCAATTTCTCGCGGAGTTAAATTATCATCAGTACGAATCAAGGGGACGGACCCCTGTCCTCTGATGTCCATATAAAGGACACGACGAGGATAAATACCCCCCTTCAATTCGATTCGAATGGACTGGATATCTATCATAAATACTCGTAGGAAGATGCGGCGATTTATTCCAGGAAATCCCCAACGAAAAATACACACTATTCCTTCTTTTTTATCGAATCGATCATAACCACTACCTATATTCCACAAAATTGTGGACCACAAATAGGAACTAATGAACAAACCAGCAATCCCATAGAAAGACATGACAATCCCTTGGGGGAAAAAATCGATTTGCTGAGAAGGAAATAGGGATATTAGATTACGACCAATATAGCTGGAAATTCCAACCAATAAGAATCCTAGCGAGCCTAACAAAAGGATACAAGCCCAGCATAAATTACTTGTTTTTCGAGACCCCGTTATTAATTCTATCCATATACGTTCTGATCGCCAGTTCATACTAGATCCAGTTGTATTCTATTGTAATTGATAGAATAAGCTAAGCCAAATGAAATCGATTTGACTTTTTTATATTCTTTTTTTGCTCTCGAAGTAACTTTCATCAACTAGTACTATGATCATACCATGCAATCCATTAGTAAAAATTAACTAAACAGGTTAGCGAGTAAAATAATAAAGAAAATATTCCTCTATAATATGATCTTACTATATATCTATATCTACATAACATATAGATAAACTGACTTTCTATTCCGATAATTTTTTTTAAAAAAACAGTTATTCCTGTATATACTTGATTCATCTATCACGTATCTAGATTAAACGTACATAACTGTTTTTTGTTTGTGTTCATAAAAATCTACATGTTGTACGATATTTTACTAACTGCTAATTAATATCTATATTATCATTAGAATCCAAAGCCAAATAATAATAAAATTGGTTAGGTTTGATGTAACCAAACCTAACCAATTTTATTATTTTGAACATGAAGAAATAAAGACGCCATTGCAATTGCCGGTAATACTAGTCCCACTAAAGGTACTAAAATAGAGGGTAAACTGAAATCTGTCATAGAACGGGTGCCTCAATTAAATATTTGTACCTGTTATATTATAAAAATATTTTATAATATAATAAGTATAAAATTAAGTATAAAATTAAGTATGATAAGTATATCATAATTGCAAAAAATATAGAACAAAGGGGGATGCGCAGCTTTCTACATAAAATAGGACTATACTAGATAATCCCCTTTTTATTAGTTTTCCTACCCTCCCTTTACTTTATCTTTTGATAAATAATAATAAGGCGTTTTTCTTATAAGGATTTATTCGTTAGGATCCAATCTAACACAACGGGAATTCCTAATTCAAAATGTGGATTCTCGGGAGATATCAAAATATGCAAGACTTTGATTAGAAATTTTCATTATTTGCATTTTTCTTAATCTTAATACGTAATAAGGGAACATAGAATTTTATTTTATTTTCCTAAAAAATGCTATTCTTTCAAAAGAAAAATTCGCCCTTCCCGCTAATATTGGGGGTTGCTGATTAGTAATTAGTAATCAGTAATACTGTACTAAAATAAGGGATAGGAAAAAAATCAATTCAATCCGGAGAAAAACGAAAAAAGTAATTATCCAAAACTTTGGATTTGATTCTTACTTAATATTCTTAATATCGAAATGTGAACTTATGTAACCAAAGAAAAACTACGTTGTTTTTATTGTTATTTTTATTTAATTACGATGAGCTGCAATTCGTTGAAAATAATTGAGGCTAATGATTGAAATGAAAATTCAAAGGAAAGAAACCATGTAACTGAAAAAATTCACTCAGAACACCTTTTAAAGGATTACGTGGTACGATTAGATCGAATAAGCCCTTATGGAATAAATACTCAGCCGCTTGTGAACCTTCAGGAACTGTTTTATTCAACGTTTGTTCAATTACTCTTTTACCCGCAAAAGCAATGTAGGCGTTGGGTTCGGCAATAATGATATCCCCCAACATACCAAAACTGGCGGTTACTCCACCAGTTGTAGGAGATGTAAGGATTGATACATAGAATAACTTTTTATTTGATTGATAATTGTATAAAACAGAAGATATTTTAGCCATTTGCATCAAGCTCAAGCTTCCTTCCTGCATGCGCGCTCCCCCAGAAGCACACACTATAATGACGGGTAGAGATCTATTAGTAGCATACTCAATCAAACGGGTTATTTTCTCGCCTACTACTGATCCCATACTACCCCCCATGAACTGAAAATCCATAACCCCAATTGCTACAGGAATACCGTTTAGTTGACCTACACCTGTTTGAACGGCCTCAGTTAAACCCGTCTTTCTTTGATAAGAATCGAGACGATCTTTATAGGGTTCTTCCTCCGAGTGAAATTCAATAGGGTCGATAGAAACCATGTCTTCATCCATGGGATCCCAAGTGCCCGGATCAATCGAAAGTTCGATTCTATCTGAACTACTCATTTTCAAATGATATCCACATTGTTCACAAATATTCATTTTTGACTGAAAAAGTTTTTTATAATTTAATCCATAACAATTTTCGCATTGAATCCATAAATGTTTGTATTTTTTATTTACATCAAAATCGTTATCGTTCGATTTTTCTTTTTTTATATTGGAGTCGTTATCATTAGTGCTAGTTTTTATACCGGAGCTTTCGCTCTCAATATCATTTACACTTTCACTAAAAATAAAAGTATAAATGTAACTATCGTTATAATAGTCGCTATTACTTGAAATGTAACTATCAATACGGATTTCAGAGCTAAGGTAGGTATCAATGCTACTATTAATATGCATATTCCAACTGCATTTAGTATCATACATGTAACAATCATCGTCACGATTGTCGCCCTTTGGACTAAATCCACTATTGCTATTCAGATAACTAGAAATAGTTAGATAACTAGAAAAAGAACTTTCTAATTTACTTAGAAAAGAACTATCATTGTCAATTTCAAAAATCTGACTCTCAACATCAAAATATACGGAATACGTGTTACCACTATCATCCCTAACGAAGAAAGTGTCATCAGAAATCAAACTTAAAATGTCCATAACACCGAATAAATAATCAACATTAGGAGAACTATAACTGCTTCTTTCGCTCCAATTATCAATATTTTTTTCCCTATCATTATCATTTATAGTGGAGCCCCCGCTTCCGATGATATTTTGAATAGGGGGGCTACAGCCCATTGATTTACTTAGCCCGTGCCAGTATTCTAACTTCTTGTAAGACAATACCGAATTGAACCACCGCCCTTCCATAAAACCTTTCCTTATTTGAATATACAATAGATGAATAGTCATTCGATGAATAATCAGTTCACTATTTTATCTACTATCGTAATAAAAATAGAAATTCAATAACTAAGATTATTAAATTAAGTAATCCAATAGGGGGTTAAGTATTGAAATACTTAAATGATTTTACCATGAGAATATAGAATATTTAGTAATTTACTAGATATTCTAGATATAATAGAACTTTTTCTTCTCTATAAAATAGAAAGAGGGAGGGGATAAAATAGAAATAGAAAGAAGGAGAGGTTTCTCCCATATTGTATACAAACTCTTATCAACAATAAAAAGATCTCAATTTTTCTTCACTATAACTATATTAACTATACTACTATGAATATGAAGAAATCATTTTCTTTCGTAAAATCTTATTCTCTTATTATATATATAATATATATAATAAGAGAATAAAAAATGGCTATTGCAACACAGAATGAAAAGGGCAATATACAGGATGGGTAGAAGAAATTGTAACCCTTAGCTTGTTTAATTTTTTGATAATCCTAAACTGTGGGATAGAAAAAAAGGATCTACCAATCCTAAGGATCCATAGGATTTATTATGGATCTAACAATAGAAGCGTTGAGTTATGAAATCTTAGGTCTTATTATCTTAGGTAAGGTACGGGCATATATTATCTATCTATATAGATAATATTATGCAAAATAGATGCAAATACATGGGACCCTAGTTACTTTTTTTTTTACTTTTTCTCTTTATTTTATTCGATTTTTTCGGCTCAATCCTTTTAGTAAAAGATTGGGCCGAGTTTAATTGAAACTATAGGAACAAAGGAAAACTACTGGATTACAAGGTATCCATTGCTTCGAATACGAATGTGATTTCTTTCCATACTTCACAAGCAGCCGCTAGTTCTGGGCTCCATTTAGCAGCTTCTCGAATAATTTCATTACCCTCACGAGCAAGATCACGTCCTTCATTACGAGCTTGTACACACGCTTCTAAAGCTACTCGATTCGCTACTGCGCCGGGTGCATTTCCCCAAGGGTGTCCTAAAGTTCCTCCACCAAACTGTAGTACGGAATCATCCCCAAAGATCTCGGTCAGGGCAGGCATATGCCAAACGTGAATACCCCCTGAAGCTACTGGCAAAACGCCCGGCATAGAGACCCAATCCTGAGTGAAATAAATACCGCGACTTCGATCTTTTTCAATAAAATCATCACGTAGCAAATCAACAAAACCCAGAGTGATGTCCCGCTCCCCTTCTAGTTTACCTACTACCGTACCTGAGTGAACATGGTCTCCACCAGACATACGTAACGCTTTTGCTAGTACACGGAAGTGCATACCATGATTCTTCTGCCTATCAATAACTGCGTGCATTGCACGGTGAATGTGAAGTAGTAGGCCGTTGTCTCGGCAATAATGAGCCAAACTAGTATTTGCGGTGAATCCACCCGTTAAGTAGTCATGCATTACGATAGGAACTCCCAATTCTCTGGCAAATACAGCCCTTTTTATCATTTCTTCGCACGTACCTGCCGTAGCATTTAAGTAATGTCCTTTAATTTCACCCGTTTCGGCCTGTGCTTTATAAAGAGCTTCGGCACAAAATAAGAAACGGTCCCTCCAGCGCATAAATGGTTGGGAGTTCACATTTTCATCATCCTTGGTGAAATCAAGGCCACCGCGAAGACATTCATAAACCGCCCTACCGTAGTTCTTAGCCGATAACCCCAACTTTGGTTTAATAGTACATCCCAATAGAGGACGACCATACTTGTTCAATTTATCTCTTTCAACTTGGATTCCATGGGGTGGGCCTTGGAAAGTTTTGGAATAAGCAGGAGGAATTCGTAGATCTTCCAGACGTAAAGCTCGTAGGGCTTTGAAGCCAAATACATTACCCACAATGGAAGTAAACATGTTAGTAACGGAACCTTCTTCAAAAAGGTCTAAAGGATAAGCTACATAGCAAATATATTGATTTTCTTCCCCAGCAACAGGCTCAATGTGGTAGCACCGCCCTTTGTAACGATCAAGGCTAGTAAGTCCGTCGGTCCATACGGTCGTCCATGTACCAGTAGAGGATTCGGCAGCTACTGCAGCCCCTGCTTCCTCGGGCGGAACCCCTGGTTGCGGAGTTACTCGGAATGCTGCCAAGATATCAGTATCTTTGGTTTCATACTCAGGAGTATAATAAGTTAATTTGTAATCTTTAACACCAGCTTTGAATCCAACATAAGCTTTAGTCTCTGTTTTTGGTGACATAAGTCCCTCCCTACAACTCATGAATTAAGAATTCTCACAACAACAAGGTCTACTCGACATAGATTAAGCTAGGCGTGAATGGAACTTTTCACAAACAGGAGAATATTTCACAAAATGTGAAATTAAATTCAAATTGAATAGTAATGACTATTAATTTGAATGGTTCATTATTAGACAATGGTATTTGATTCACCAAATACATCATTATTGTATACTCTTTCATATATATGGCGCAACCCAATCTTTGTTTTGAAAATTTCAAAAAGTCTCTTCATCGAAATACAAAAATAATAATATATTTACCCTTGACAGCGATATATGTTGTATATGTAAATCCTATATGGAAAAATACGCGGGATTCCATTCATACATGAAAAAGATAAATAAAACACTAGTAGCCGGAAATAAATATGTTGAAATAAGGAATGAGCAACAGTCGATAAGATAGAAATAATGAATCATATTCGTAAGTATAGATCTGATTCTTCGAATTTCATAGAAAATAGGGATAGAATTCGATCTAATGATAGAGAAAGAAAAGACTTTATCATGATTCGTATTCATCTACTTTATACTTTATAATACTTTATATTTTATATTTTTTGTTTGAAAAGGGGTTGGGTTGGTTGAACTTGAAAATAAACTCATTCATTGAATGACTAAAAAATGGAATTTGATCGGAAGGCACCAACAAAATCAAATTGGGCGAACTCCCACTTTCTATTTTTATTTCTTATTAAATTAACCGACCCATTTGATATCGGACATTTACATTTATTTTCAATTCGGTAATTATTCGCAATCAATTTCGACATATTTCACTTTTGATTATTATTATGAGAATAAATCCTACTACTTCCGGACCTGGGGTTTCTACACTCGAAAAAAAAAATAAGGGGCGTATTGTTCAAATTATTGGTCCAGTACTGGACGTAGCTTTTCCTCCCGGCAAGATGCCTAATATTTACAACGCTTTGATAGTTAAGGGTCAGGATACCGTCGATCAGCAAATAAATGTAACCTGTGAAGTGCAGCAATTATTGGGAAATAATCGAGTCAGAGCTGTAGCTATGAGTGCTACAGACGGTCTAACGAGAGGTATGGAAGTAATTGACACGGGAGCTCCTCTAAGTGTTCCGGTTGGTGGAGCTACTCTAGGACGAATTTTCAACGTTCTTGGAGAGCCTGTTGATAATTTAGGTCCTGTAGATACTCGTACAACATCCCCCATTCATAAATCTGCGCCTGCTTTTATCCAATTAGATACCAAATTATCTATTTTTGAAACAGGTATTAAAGTAGTGGATCTTTTAGCTCCTTATCGCCGCGGAGGAAAAATCGGACTATTCGGAGGAGCCGGGGTGGGTAAAACGGTACTCATCATGGAATTGATCAACAACATTGCCAAAGCTCATGGGGGTGTATCCGTATTTGGCGGAGTAGGCGAGCGCACTCGTGAAGGAAATGATCTTTACATAGAAATGAAGGAATCGGGGGTTATTAACGAACAAAATCTTGCAGAATCAAAAGTGGCTCTAGTTTATGGTCAGATGAATGAACCTCCGGGAGCTCGTATGAGAGTTGGCTTGACTGCCTTAACCATGGCAGAATATTTCCGGGATGTTAATGAGCAAGACGTACTTCTATTTATCGACAATATCTTTCGCTTCGTTCAAGCAGGATCAGAAGTATCTGCCTTATTAGGTAGAATGCCCTCTGCTGTGGGTTATCAACCTACTCTTAGTACGGAAATGGGTTCTTTGCAAGAACGAATTACTTCTACTAAAGAAGGATCTATAACTTCCATCCAAGCAGTTTATGTACCCGCGGATGATTTAACTGACCCCGCACCTGCTACAACATTTGCGCATTTGGATGCTACTACTGTACTATCAAGGGGATTAGCCGCGAAAGGAATCTACCCGGCAGTAGATCCCTTAGATTCAACGTCAAGTATGCTCCAACCCAGGATCGTTGGAGAAAAACATTATGAAACTGCACAAAGGGTTAAGCAAACTTCACAACGTTACAAGGAACTTCAGGACATTATAGCTATCCTTGGGTTGGATGAATTATCTGAAGAGGATCGTTTAACCGTAGCAAGAGCACGAAAAATTGAGCGTTTCTTATCACAACCCTTTTTCGTAGCAGAAGTATTTACCGGCTCCCGGGGAAAATACGTTGGTCTCCCAGAAACTATTAGGGGGTTTCAATTAATCCTTTCTGGAGAATTAGACGGTCTTCCAGAACAAGCCTTTTATTTGGTAGGTAACATCGATGAAGCTAGCGCAAAGGCTCTGAACTTAGATGAGGAGAGCAAATTAAAGAAATGACTTTAAATCTTTGTGTACTGACTCCTAATCGAATTAGTTGGGACTCAGAAGTGAAAGAAATTATCTTATCTACCAATAGTGGCCAAATTGGCGTATTACCAAACCATGCCCCCATTGCTACAGCTGTAGATATAGGTATTTTGAGAATACGACTCGATGACCAATGGGTAACGATGGCTTTGATGGGCGGTTTCGCTAGAATAGGCAATAATGAGATTACTATTTTGGTAAATGATGCGGAGAGGAGTAATGACATTGATCCGCAAGAAGCTCAGGGAACTCTTGCAATAGCTGAAGCTAACTTGAGTAAAGCTGAGGGCAAGCGACAAATAATTGAGGCCAATCTTGCTCTTAGGCGAGCTAGGACACGAGTGGAGGCTGTCAATACGATTTTGTACTAGTTGACACAGCAGCCCAACTCATACTAGTCCATCCTTGACATAATCAAAGAGAGCCTCGTTTATACACTTTGATTACTCCAATTAGACATAATCAATTGTTATCTAACCCGATACAACGAAAAAAATACAACCAAATCCAAACCAAATAAGGGTACGAAAATAGAATATCCAATAGGGAAAGGAGAAAAAAAAAGAAAGTGGAAAACTTATTAGATACCGGAGTAAATGGTATCTAATAAGTTCTACCTACTATTGGATTTGAACCAATGACTTCCGCCGTATGAAAGCAATACTCTAACCGCTGAGTTAAGTAGGTCATTTATCATAACAAAAAAGAAGACCTTAGATATGGGGATTATAGATCGAATACCACTTACAAGCAACGCTTTCCTTGACATTAGAGAACTATCGTGTGCTACCATGGAATACCTACCTTGACAAAAAATTATCTAGATGTTAAGATGTCTATGAGCAAGGGCTATAGCTCAGTTAGGTAGAGCACCTCGTTTACACGCGCGCCAATGCTTTTCAGAGAAGTTCATCATGCAATCAACCAACTTTATATTATTTAGAAATCGATGTCTTACTTCATAGATTCGAAAGAACAAGAAAGAGGAAAATAGCCTGACAAATATTTGTTCGGTCCAATTTGGCGCCAATTCAGGCACTAAATAGAACCCATCATTGATTTTAGAATTGATAAGGTAAATACTTAGTCTATTCAATGTTAGGCATTGAGTATAAGGACCTCAAAAGAATCTCTTTTCGTCCTATGAACTTTAAGGTGTATGAAGTATCATATTTGACTCTTGTAGCGGGGCGATAGAGACTCTATTTCACTTAGGATTAAGATGATCTAGGCCGAAAGCAGACCTACGTCAAGGTAACCCTTCTTTGAAACACTTTGGTATTTCTCTCCTGGATTAGAATCTAAATAATAAATCAGAGCACGTGGAACCATCTTGTTATCTTCCTGTCAAGAAAAAATATGGTAGACTAACTGATCATTATATCAGTTAATGAAAGAGCCCAATGCAAAGCAACAAAAAATGCATGTTGGGTCTTTGAAACAGTTCCAATCATTTCGATAATAAAAAGTTTGATCTGTTTTACCGAGAAGGTCTACGGTTCGAGTCCGTATAGCCCTAGAAATTTTCTATTTTGCATTCTTGGCTTGGATAGTTTTCATTTCCTCATTGATGCTTGTGACCGGCCAGCACGCTTACGTAAATTCCTATTATTATTATTATATTAGATTAGATAAATATTATTATATTAGATTAGATAAATAAAAAAAAAAGAAGAGTTATTCCTCTCCATTCCATTCATTTTTGTGGTTGAAATATGACCTTTTTTTTATTTTCCCGTTTCTTTCATGTACGGGACATGACTAAAGATTGGGTAATTCACCCTTGAATTGGTATACCCCAGCTCTATTTAGGATAGGAAGTCAAAACTATACTATACTATAACAAATAAAAACAAATAAAAAACTATAACAAAAACAAACATAAGTCTGACTAAAAATTAAAATAAAAACCCGAACCTGACCCAACTAAATAAAATTGCATCAACATCAAATAGTAAGCCCCGCAACTCTAGGGCCTATTCAAATTCTTGTATTTGTGGAAAAACTAGAGTTTCAAAAGCGAAGCTCTTTGGTAAGTATTATTCAAAACATTCTAAAATCTAATTTTATTTGTAAAACCGGACTAGAAAAGTAAGCGAAGTAGTCGTTTTTCTCCTTCTCTACAATACTTTTTTTATTCAAAAGTGCTTTTAACTCAAATCAAAAATTGCAAATTCAATAACCTCGATTTTTTCTGGGACAGCCACTGCAGGATAAGTAGAGACAAAAGTTTCTAATTTTGGTATAAGAATTAATGAACTGTTTGTTATATGAAAAAGAATTCTTCACAATTCAACGGCTTTAAGAAATTAAAAAATTTTTTAAAATATAGGGCAAGTCAAAGAGATATAATCTAATTGCTTAATGCATTCTATTTCCTGTACATATTAAATCAGCAGAAAGAATGACCTATTATTTATTTAACAAAATAATTGATTAATTAACAGAATATATCAAAGCAAATTGAATGTACCATAAATCCTGAGATTGAAATTTCTATACATTCCACTACACCTGACTATTGATTATACAGTTTTTACTTATACAGTTTATACAGTAAATCAAAATATTTAAATAAAAAAAAAGATAAAAATTGAGTCAAACTAGACCGACCTCATTTAAGCTTTTTAAATTATGAATTATGAATAGTAATATGGTAATATGATTAATATGATTGAAACTCATACTATTTCAATTTTTTTAATAATAAATTAATTGAAATAATAAATTCAAGAAAAAT